GTTAACGTAGCTTAAACAGAAAGCATGGCACTGAAGATGCCAAGATGAGCCATAAAAAGCTCCGATGACACAAAAGCCTGGTCCTGACTTTAACATCAGTTCTGGCCTGACTTACACATGCAAGTACCCGCATACCCGTGAGAATGCCCTATATCCCCTCTCGGGGAAAAGGAGCCGGCATCAGGCACACCAATGTAGCCCAAAACGCCTTGCTCAGCCACACCCACAAGGGAATTCAGCAGTGATAGACATTAAGCAATAAGCGAAAGCTTGACTTAGTCAAGGCCAAAAGAGCCGGTAAAACTCGTGCCAGCCACCGCGGTTATACGAGGGGCTCAAATTGATATTACACGGCGTAAAGCGTGATTAAAAAACAAACAAACTAAAGCCAAACACTTCCCAAGCTGTCATACGCTACCGGACAAAACGAAGCCCCATCACGAAAGTAGCTTTAACACCTTTGAACTCACGACAGTTGAGAAACAAACTGGGATTAGATACCCCACTATGCTCAACCTTAAACAACGATGACAAAATACAAATATCATCCGCCAGGGGACTACGAGCGTTAGCTTAAAACCCAAAGGACTTGGCGGTGCCTCAAACCCACCTAGAGGAGCCTGTTCTATAACCGATAATCCACGTTAAACCTCACCATCTCTTGCCTAAACCGCCTATATACCGCCGTCGCCAGCTTGCCTCTTGAGAGATTAAAAGCAGGCCTAATGGGTCCTACCAAAAACGTCAGGTCGAGGTGTAGCGAATGAGATGGAATGAAATGGGCTACATTTTCTGATACAGAAAAACACGAAAAGTGCCATGAAATAAGCACGACTGAAGGTGGATTTAGCAGTAAAAAGAAAACAGAGAGTTCTTTTGAAACCGGCTCTGAGGCGCGTACACACCGCCCGTCACTCTCCTCGAATAACAATAAAAACAATCCATAAGACAATAGAAACAAAAAGAGGAGGCAAGTCGTAACACGGTAAGTGTACCGGAAGGTGCACTTGGATAAATTAGAATGTAGCTAAAAAGAACAGCATCTCCCTTACACCGAGAAGACACTCGTGCAAATCGAGTCATTCTAAGCAAAACAGCTAGCCTAACCATAACAAAACAAATGACCAACCATATATAACAGAACAAACAAATATAAAATAAACCATTCTCCCCCCTAAGTATAGGTGATAGAAAAGGACAAAACTATAGCGCAATAGAAAAAGTACCGCAAGGGAAAGCTGAAAGAGAAATGAAACAACCCATATAAGCAAAAAAAAGCAGAGACTAAAACTCGTACCTTTTGCATCATGGTTTAGCAAGAAAAAATCAAGCAAAGAGAACTTTAGTTTGAAACCCCGAAACTAGACGAGCTACTCCGGGGCAGCCTAATTAGGGCCAACCCGTCTCTGTGGCAAAAGAGTGGGAAGACCCCCGAGTAGAGGTGATAAGCCTACCGAGCCTAGTTATAGCTGGTTGCTTAAGAAATGAATGTTAGTTCAGCCTTATGTAATTCTTTAATCAAAACAATTACTAATCAAAAGAACAAAAGCAATACATAAGAGTTAGTCAAAGGGGGTACAGCCCATTTGAAACAGAACACAACCTTATTCAGGAGGACAAGGATCAAATCATAAAAGGACAAAATTACCTCAGTGGGCCTAAAAGCAGCCACCTGTAAAGAAAGCGTTAAAGCTCCGATAAATACAAACCAATAATAAAGACAACACACTCCCCACCCCCTAAAAATATTAAGCTATTCTATGCACACATAGGAGAAAAAATGCTAAAATCAGTAATAAGAGGACCAAAGTCCTCTCCTAGCACACGTGTAAGTCAGAACGGACCTACCACTGACAATCAACGGACCCAAACAGAGAGAAAAAGAACAAGCTACAAAAAACAAGAAAAAACTATTTAACACAATAAACCGTTATCCCAACACAGGAGTGCCTCAAGGAAAGACTAAAAGGAGAAGAAGGAACTCGGCAAACACAAACCCCGCCTGTTTACCAAAAACATCGCCTCTTGCTAACAAAGGAAGTACTAGAGGTCCCGCCTGCCCTGTGACCACAAAGTTTAACGGCCGCGGTATCCTGACCGTGCGAAGGTAGCGTAATCATTTGTCTTTTAAATAGAGACCTGTATGAATGGCATAACGAGGGTTTAACTGTCTCCTCCCCCTAGTCAATGAAATTGATCTACCCGTGCAGAAGCGGGCATAAATACATAAGACGAGAAGACCCTATGGAGCTTTAGACAAAAGATCAAACATGTAAAGAAACCAAACCAACCAAAAGGGACACAAAGGCCACATAAACCAAACGTAAACTGATCCAAATGTCTTCGGTTGGGGCGACCATGGGGGAAAGAAAAGCCCCCACGAGGAACAGGGACAACCCCTAAACCAAGAGAGACATCTCTAAGCAACAGAAAATCTGACCAAAAATGACCCAGAATACTAATCCTGATCAACGAACCAAGTTACCCTAGGGATAACAGCGCAATCCTTTCCCAGAGTCCATATCGACGAAAGGGTTTACGACCTCGATGTTGGATCAGGACATCCTAATGGTGCAGCCGCTATTAAGGGTTCGTTTGTTCAACGATTAATAGTCCTACGTGATCTGAGTTCAGACCGGAGTAATCCAGGTCGGTTTCTATCTATGAACTTACTTCTTCCCAGTACGAAAGGACCGGAATGAAGAGGGCCAATACTAAAAGCAAGCCCCACCTCTACCTGCTGAAAACAAATAAAACAGACAAAGAGGCATATTAAATTCACCAAAGATAATGGTATGCTAAGGTGGCAGAGCCCGGTAATTGCAGAAGGCCTAAGACCTTCCACCCAGGGGTTCAACTCCCCTCCTTCAGCTATGAACACTATCCTAACTCACATTATTAATCCTCTAGCATACATTGTCCCAGTACTTCTCGCCGTCGCATTCCTAACACTACTAGAACGAAAAGTATTAGGATACATACAACTACGAAAAGGACCGAACATCGTTGGACCATATGGCCTCCTTCAACCAATCGCCGACGGAGTAAAACTATTTATCAAAGAGCCAGTACGCCCCTCAACCGCATCCCCATTCCTATTTTTAGCCACCCCAACCCTTGCACTAACCCTCGCCCTAACACTATGAGCTCCAATACCAATGCCTTACCCAGTAGTAGAACTCAATCTAGGAATTTTATTCGTACTAGCCCTATCAAGCCTCGCAGTCTACTCAATCCTGGGCTCGGGCTGAGCTTCAAACTCAAAATATGCTTTAATTGGAGCCCTACGTGCCGTAGCCCAAACAATCTCATATGAAGTAAGCCTAGGCCTAATTCTTCTTTCAATTATCATTATCGTAGGGGGATTCAACCTAAAAACATTCAACATCGCACAAGAAGCAACATGACTAATAGCCCCAGCCTGACCACTAGCAGCAATATGATACATCTCAACACTAGCTGAAACAAACCGAGCCCCATTTGACCTCACAGAAGGGGAGTCAGAATTAGTATCTGGCTTTAATGTAGAATATGCAGGAGGACCATTTGCCCTGTTTTTCCTAGCCGAATACTCAAACATCCTACTAATAAATACACTATCAACAATCCTATTCTTAGGGGCAATACACACCCCACTAATTCCAGAACTAACAACAATAAACCTAATAATAAAAGCAACCATATTATCCATTATATTCCTATGAGTACGAGCCTCTTATCCACGATTCCGATACGACCAACTAATACATCTAATGTGAAAAAACTTCCTACCACTAACCCTGGCCCTACTTATCTGAAACCTAGCCTTACCCATTACCGTGGCAGGCCTCCCCCCAAACAACTAAAAGGAAATGTGCCTGAATGATAAAGGGCTACTTTGATAGAGTAGATTATGAGAGTTAAAATCCCCCCATTTCCTTAGGAAGAAGGGACTCGAACCCATCCTCAAGAGATCAAAACTCTTGGTGCTCCCACTACACCACTTCCTAGTAAAGTCAGCTAAACAAGCTCTCGGGCCCATACCCCGAACATGTTGGTTAAAATCCTTCCTTTGCTAATGAACCCATATGTAACCTTCATCATACTAACAAGCCTAGGACTAGGCACCACAATCACATTCGCTAGCTCACACTGACTACTAGCCTGAATAGGGTTAGAAATTAACACACTAGCCATTATTCCCCTTATAGCCCAACACCACCACCCACGAGCTGTGGAAGCAACAACAAAATATTTCCTCACACAAGCCACAGCAGCAGCACTAATACTATTTTCAACCACATCAAATGCATGAATTACAGGACAATGAGAAATTCAACAATTATCACACCCAATAATCACCACAATTACAATCCTCGCCCTAGGACTTAAAGTAGGACTAGCCCCAATACATTTCTGACTGCCAGAAGTCCTACAAGGCCTAGACCTAACCACAGGACTAATCCTATCAACATGACAAAAACTAGCACCAATAGCCCTAATTTACCAACTCTCACCAGGGGTAGAACAACCACTAATAATCATACTAGGAGCAATATCCGCCCTTGTAGGAGGATGAGGCGGACTAAACCAAACACAACTACGAAAAATCCTAGCATACTCCTCAATTGCACACATAGGATGAATAATAATTGTAATAAAATACTTACCAAACTTAATAATCATAAACCTAATAATCTATATTATCATAACATCATCAGCTTTCATAGCACTAAAAATAACCACCGCTACAAAAATTAACACACTAGCAACAGGGTGAACAAAAGCCCCAATCCTTACAACACTAACCATAACCACCATACTATCATTAGGAGGCCTACCCCCACTAACCGGATTCATACCAAAATGAATAATTCTACAAGAACTAACAAAACAAGACCTCCCACTAATCGCTACGCTAATAGCAATAACAGCTCTACTAAGCCTATTCTTCTACCTACGACTATGCTACGCCATAACACTAACAATTTCACCAAACACAAACAATGCCAAAACACCATGACGACTAAAATCAAAACAAATAACAATACCCCTATCAATTACAATAATACTAACAGCTACAATACTCCCGGTAACCCCAGCAGTAATAGCAATAACAACATAGAGACTTAGGATAGAACCAAGACCAAAAGCCTTCAAAGCTTTAAGCAGGAGTGAAAATCTCCTAGTCCCTGATAAGACCTGCAGGATTTTATCCCACATATCCTGAATGCAACTCAGATGCTTTAATTAAGCTAAGGCCTTAATAGATGGGAGGGCCTCGATCCCCCAAAATCTTAGTTAACAGCTAAGCGCCCAAGCCAGCGAGCATCCACCTACCCCCCCCGTTCAGCGGGGGAGGGGGGGGGGGTATTAACCTAAAGCTCCGGCAGGCGCGAACCCACATCTTTAAATTTGCAATCTAATGTGTCATACACCACAGAGCTTGATAAGAAAAGGAATTAAACCTCTGTACATGGGACTACAGCCCACCGCTTAAACATTCAGCCATCTTACCTGTGGCAATCACCCGTTGATTCTTTTCTACTAATCACAAAGACATTGGTACCCTATATCTAGTATTTGGTGCCTGAGCCGGAATAGTGGGGACTGCATTAAGCCTTCTAATCCGTGCCGAATTAAGTCAACCAGGAGCCCTTCTTGGAGATGACCAAATTTACAATGTCATCGTCACAGCGCATGCCTTTGTAATGATTTTCTTTATAGTAATACCAGTAATAATTGGAGGATTTGGCAACTGACTTGTACCACTAATGATCGGCGCCCCAGACATAGCATTTCCCCGAATAAACAACATAAGTTTCTGACTTCTACCTCCATCATTTCTTCTCCTACTGGCCTCTTCAGGGGTAGAAGCTGGAGCTGGTACAGGTTGAACTGTGTATCCACCTCTAGCTGGAAACTTAGCCCACGCCGGAGCATCTGTTGACCTGACAATTTTCTCACTTCACCTTGCAGGAGTTTCATCAATCCTAGGGGCCATTAATTTTATCACTACAATTATTAACATGAAGCCACCTGCCATTACACAGTACCAAACCCCTCTGTTTGTATGAGCTGTCTTAGTAACCGCTGTTCTATTACTTCTATCCCTGCCAGTCCTAGCTGCAGGTATTACTATACTTCTAACTGATCGAAATCTAAATACAACCTTCTTTGACCCTGCAGGGGGTGGAGACCCAATCCTGTACCAACACCTATTCTGATTCTTTGGCCACCCAGAAGTATACATTTTAATCTTACCAGGATTTGGAATAATCTCACACATTGTTGCTTACTATTCCGGTAAGAAAGAGCCATTTGGGTATATAGGAATGGTCTGAGCAATGATGGCTATCGGACTTCTAGGATTCATTGTATGAGCACACCATATGTTTACAGTAGGAATAGATGTAGACACCCGTGCCTACTTCACTTCCGCCACAATAATCATCGCAATTCCAACTGGGGTAAAAGTATTCAGCTGACTAGCCACATTACACGGAGGGGCTGTCAAATGAGAAACCCCACTCCTTTGGGCTTTAGGTTTTATTTTCCTATTTACAGTCGGAGGTCTGACAGGTATCGTACTAGCAAACTCATCAATCGATATTGTATTACATGATACATACTATGTAGTAGCTCATTTCCACTATGTCCTGTCCATAGGAGCAGTCTTTGCTATTATAGGAGGATTTGTACACTGATTCCCCCTGTTCTCAGGTTATACACTACACGACACATGAACAAAAGTACACTTTGGAATTATGTTCGTAGGAGTAAACCTAACCTTCTTCCCACAACATTTCCTGGGGTTAGCAGGAATACCACGACGTTACTCAGACTACCCAGATGCCTACACCCTATGAAACACAATCTCCTCTATTGGGTCACTAATTTCTCTCACAGCCGTAGTACTGTTCCTATTTATCCTCTGAGAAGCATTTACTGCCAAACGAGAAGTAAAATGAGTAGAACTTACAGAAACAAATGTTGAATGACTACACGGATGCCCTCCACCATACCACACATTCGAAGAACCAGCGTACGTCCGAGTTCAACCGCCCTCAGATGATCAAAAATCAGAAGCCAAAGCCCACATTCAAGAAAGGAAGGAATTGAACCCCCATTTGCCGGTTTCAAGCCAGCCGCATAACCACTCTGCCACTTTCTTTTAATAAGATTCTAGTAATAAACATTACACTGCCTTGTCAAGGCAGAATTGTAGGTTAAACCCCTGCGTATCTTGAACTAAATGGCACATCCCTCACAGCTAGGTTTCCAAGACGCAGCCTCACCCCTGATAGAAGAACTACTTCATTTTCATGACCACGCGCTAATAATTGTTTTCCTAATTAGCGTCCTAGTACTTTACATTATTGTAGCAATAGTAACTGCCAAAGTCACTAACATGTTTATCCTAGACTCACAAGAAATTGAAATTGTGTGAACCGTATTACCAGCAGCAATTCTAATTCTAATCGCACTCCCCTCTCTACGGATCCTTTACCTAATAGACGAAATCAATGACCCACATCTAACAATCAAAGCAATCGGACATCAATGATACTGAAGCTACGAGTATACTGATTATGAAGACCTTGGATTTGACTCGTACATGATCCCAACACAAGACCTAACCCCAGGACAATTCCGACTACTAGAAACAGACCATCGAATAGTAGTACCTATAGAATCACCTGTACGAGTATTAGTCACAGCAGAAGATGTCTTACACTCATGAGCAGTCCCATCCCTAGGGGTGAAAATGGACGCAGTGCCAGGACGTTTAAACCAAACAGCATTTATCGCCGCCCGACCGGGAGTATATTATGGACAATGCTCTGAAATCTGCGGCGCAAACCACAGTTTTATACCAATCGTAGTTGAAGCAGTTCCCCTACAACACTTCGAAAACTGATCCTCAATAATGCTAGAAGACGCCTCACTAAGAAGCTAAACTAGGGAAACAGCGTTAGCCTTTTAAGCTAAAGATTGGTGACTCCCAACCACCCTTAGTGACATGCCACAGTTAAATCCCGCCCCCTGATTCACGATCCTAGTATTCTCATGGGCCGTGTTCTTAGCTATTCTCCCAACAAAAGTGATAGCACACACGTTTAATAATGAGCCAAACTTACAAACTGCAAAAAAATCAAAAATAGACTCTTGAAACTGACCATGATATTAAGTTTTTTCGACCAATTCATAAGCCCCACACTAATAGGAATTTCTTTAATTACTTTAGCCCTAACCCTACCATGAATTCTTTTCCCTACCCCAACATCCCGATGACTAAGTAACCGAATCCTGACCCTACAAAGCTGATTCGTTGGCCGATTCACACAACAACTCCTTCTCCCACTAAATGTTGGCGGACATAAATGAGCAATTATACTAACATCTCTAATACTATTCCTATTAACAATAAACCTCCTAGGGCTACTCCCATACACATTTACACCAACAACCCAATTATCCCTCAATATAGGATTTGCAGTCCCAATATGACTCTCCACTGTAATCATCGGAATACGAAACCAACCAACCGTAGCACTAGGACATCTACTACCAGAAGGAACACCAGTCCCCCTAATTCCAGTACTTATTATTATCGAAACAATTAGCTTATTTATTCGTCCACTAGCCCTAGGTGTACGACTTACAGCAAACCTGACAGCAGGCCACCTATTAATCCAACTCATTGCTACTGCAGTCTTTGTACTCTTACCAATTATGCCTACAGTAGCCATCCTAACAGCAACAGTACTATTTCTTTTAACATTACTAGAAGTAGCAGTTGCTATAATCCAAGCTTACGTATTTGTACTCCTACTAAGCCTATACCTCCAAGAAAACGTATAATGGCACACCAAGCACACGCATATCACATAGTTGACCCGAGCCCATGACCACTAACAGGCGCAGTAGCCGCCCTACTAATAACATCAGGAACAGCCATATGATTCCACTTCCAAACAACAACCCTAATAACATTAGGAATAATTCTACTTTTACTCACGATATACCAATGATGACGAGACATTGTACGAGAAGGGACCTTCCAAGGACACCACACACCCCCAGTACAAAAAGGACTACGGTACGGAATAATCCTATTTATTACCTCAGAAGTATTCTTTTTCCTGGGGTTCTTCTGGGCTTTTTACCATTCAAGCCTAGCTCCAACCCCAGAACTAGGAGGATGCTGACCCCCAACTGGCATCATCACTCTAGACCCATTTGAAGTGCCCCTACTAAACACAGCTGTCCTACTTGCCTCAGGTGTTACAGTTACATGAGCACACCATAGCATCATAGAAGGGGAACGAAAACAAGCTATCCAGTCCCTAACCCTCACAATCATTTTAGGTTTTTATTTCACACTCCTACAAGCCATAGAATATTACGAAGCCCCATTCACCATTGCAGATGGAGTCTATGGATCAACATTCTTCGTAGCCACCGGATTCCACGGCCTACATGTCATTATTGGTTCCACCTTCTTAGCAGTATGCCTCCTACGCCAAATCAAATATCACTTTACTTCAGAACATCACTTTGGATTCGAAGCCGCCGCATGATACTGACACTTCGTTGACGTAGTATGACTATTCCTATATGTCTCAATTTATTGATGAGGCTCATAATCTTTCTAGTATTAACTCCAATACAAATGACTTCCAATTATTTAATCCTGGTTAAAGCCCAGGGAAAGATAATGAATCCTATTATTTCAATCCTAATTATCACCACTGCTCTTTCCTGCGTACTGATTACAGTCTCATTTTGACTCCCCCAGATAAACCCTGACTCAGAAAAACTTTCCCCTTATGAATGCGGCTTTGACCCACTCGGATCCGCCCGACTCCCATTCTCAATACGATTCTTTCTAGTAGCAATCCTATTCCTACTATTTGACCTAGAGATTGCACTTCTACTTCCCCTTCCATGGGGAGATCAACTACCTAATACCACACACGCATTCTTCTGGGCTATATCAATTATTATTCTACTAACCCTAGGACTGGTATACGAATGAATTCAAGGAGGACTAGAGTGAGCTGAATAGACGATTAGTCCAATGTAAAGATTGCTGATTTCGGCTCAGCAGAACATGGTTCAACTCCATGATCGTCTTATGACTCCCGTACACTTCAGCTTCACATTGGCATTTACCCTAGGATTCTCAGGCCTAGCCTTCCACCGAAAACATTTATTATCCGCCCTCCTTTGTCTAGAGGCAATAATATTATCACTGTATATTGCTATAGCCCTATGATCTTTCCAAACAGAATCCACCGTATTCTCCTCAGCACCAATAATACTACTAGCTTTTTCCGCCTGTGAAGCCAGTGCGGGCCTAGCCCTCCTAGTAGCTACCTCACGTACACACGGCACAGATCACCTAATAAACCTTAACCTACTACAATGCTAAAAGTACTAATTCCCACCATCATGCTCATCCCCACCACTTGATTAACAGACAAAAAATGACTATGAACCACAATTACCTACCAAAGCTTCATCATTGCCTCCATTAGCCTGGCATGATTTAAATGAGACTCAGAGATAGGCTGATCCACCACAAACACCTATATAGCAACAGATCCATTATCAACACCACTCTTAGTCCTATCATGCTGACTTCTCCCATTAATAATCCTAGCAAGCCAAAACCACATACGCCTAGAACCAATTAACCGCCAACGATCCTACATTACACTACTAATTTCCCTACAAATATTTTTAATCATAGCATTCGGAGCAACAGAAATCATTATATTCTATGTAATATTTGAAGCCACATTAATTCCAACCCTAATTATCATTACCCGATGAGGAAACCAAACAGAACGACTCAACGCAGGAACTTACTTTCTATTCTACACACTAGCAGGCTCACTCCCACTGCTTGTAGCACTGCTCGCACTACAAAAAGACCTCGGCACCCTATCAATGCTCACAATCCAATATACAAAACCCCTCATTTTATCTTCATGAGGAGATAAACTATGATGAGCAGGCTGCTTAATAGCATTCCTAGTAAAAATACCACTTTATGGGGTCCATTTATGATTACCAAAAGCCCATGTAGAAGCCCCAGTAGCAGGATCCATAGTCCTAGCCGCCGTGCTACTAAAACTAGGTGGATATGGAATAATACGAATAATTATTATTTTAACTCCACTAACCAAAGAACTAGCCTACCCATTCATCATCCTCGCCCTTTGAGGAATTATTATAACTGGCTCTATCTGTCTACGACAAACAGACCTAAAATCCATAATTGCATACTCATCAGTCAGCCACATAGGCCTAGTAGCAGGAGGAATTCTCATCCAAACCCCATGAGGATTCACAGGAGCAATCATTCTAATAATCGCTCATGGGCTAGTATCATCAGCATTATTTTGTCTAGCCAACACAAACTATGAACGAACCCATAGCCGCACCCTACTACTAGCCCGAGGCCTACAAATAATCCTTCCTTTAATAGCCGCTTGATGATTCATTGCCAACCTAGCCAACCTGGCACTCCCCCCACTGCCAAACCTCATAGGAGAACTAATAATCATCACATCTATATTCAACTGATCATACTGATCTATCGCATTAACAGGATTAGGAACCCTAATCACAGCCGGATATTCACTATACATATTCCTAATAACACAACGTGGCCCAACTCCAAACCACATCATTGCTTTAGAACCATCACATACCCGAGAACACCTACTAATTGCTATACACCTCATTCCAGTACTACTTCTAGTACTAAAACCCGAACTAATATGAGGATGATGCTTATGTAAATATAGTTTAACCAAAACATTAGATTGTGATTCTAAAAATAGGAGATAAAACCTCCTTGCTTACCGAGAGAGTAAGACACAAGCCTGAAGAATTGCTAGTCCTTCAAGACCGTGGTTTAAATCCACGGCTCACTCGGCCCCTAAAGGATAATAGTCCATCCGTTGGTCTTAGGAACCAAAAACTCTTGGTGCAACTCCAAGTAGTGGCTATGCCCTTAACAACTTTAACACTAAATTCGAGCCTTCTAATCATTCTCACGCTACTAATCTACCCAATTATAATGACATTAAACCCGAACCCAGTAAAAAAAGACTGAGCTGTAACACATGTTAAAACTGCTGTTCAAACAGCATTTTTCGTAAGCCTGATCCCACTATTCCTATTCTTAGACCAAGGAATAGAAACAGTACTAACAAACTGGCAATGAACTAACACAATAACATTCGACATAAACACAAGCTTCAAATTCGACCACTATTCAATCATCTTCACCCCAGTCGCCTTATACGTTACATGATCAATCCTAGAGTTCGCCTCATGATATATACACGCAGACCCAAACATAAACCGATTCTTTAAATACCTACTCATATTTCTAGTAGCAATAATCATTCTAGTAACAGCCAACAACCTATTTCAACTATTTATTGGCTGAGAAGGTGTAGGAATCATATCATTCCTCCTAATTGGATGATGATACGGACGGGCAGATGCAAACACCGCAGCACTACAAGCCGTCATCTACAACCGAGTTGGTGACATTGGCCTCATCCTAGCTATGGCCTGAATGGCAATAAACCTAAACAGCTGAGAAATTCAACAATTATTTATTATATCAAAAGAAATAGACCTGACACTCCCTCTCATTGGACTAGTCGTTGCCGCAACAGGAAAATCTGCCCAATTTGGATTACACCCATGACTACCATCAGCCATAGAAGGCCCCACACCAGTCTCTGCCCTACTGCATTCAAGTACAATAGTGGTGGCAGGAATCTTCCTATTGATCCGACTACACCCAATAATAGAAAACAACCAAACAGTTCTATCAACCTGCCTATGCTTAGGAGCACTAACCACGCTATTCACAGCCACTTGTGCACTAACACAAAATGATATCAAAAAAATCGTTGCATTCTCAACATCCAGCCAACTAGGACTTATAATAGTAACTATTGGATTAAACCAACCACAACTTGCATTCATACATATTTGCACACATGCATTCTTCAAAGCAATACTATTCCTCTGTTCAGGATCTATCATTCACAGCCTAAACGACGAACAAGACATCCGAAAAATAGGAGGACTACACAAACTACTCCCATTAACCTCATCTTGCATAACTATTGGCAGCTTAGCCCTCACAGGCACCCCATTCCTAGCAGGATTCTTCTCCAAAGATGCAATTATCGAAGCCATAAACACATCATACCTTAACGCCTGAGCCCTGACCCTAACCCTAATCGCCACCTCATTCACAGCCGTATACAGCTTCCGAATCATCTTTTTTGCTTCAATAGGACAACCACGGTTCCTCCCACTCTCTCCAATTAACGAAAACAACCCTGCAGTATTAAACCCAATCAAACGACTCGCTTGAGGAAGCATCATTGCAGGTCTAATCATTACATCAAATTTCTTACCAATAAAAACACCAATTATAACAATACCCCCAACATTAAAACTGAGCGCCCTAATAGTCACCGTTATCGGACTACTTACCGCCATGGAACTAACAAACCTAACAAATAAGCAATACAAAACTAAACCACACACTAAAACACACAACTTCTCAAATATGCTAGGCTACTTCCCAGCCGTAGTCCACCGAATGGCCCCAAAACTAACTTTAGTACTGGGACAAAAAGCAGCCACCCAACTAGTAGATCAAACATGATTTGAAAAACTAGGACCAAAAGGAATCGTAAACATTCAACTACCAATAATCAAAATCATCAACAATCCACAACAAGGGCTTATTAAAGTATACCTGGCAACATTCTTCCTAACAAATGCCCTAATTATTCTCACAATAATAATATTCTAAATTGCTCGCAAAGCCCCACGACTACGACCACGAGTTAATTCAAGAACAACAAAAAGAGTAAGTAACAAAGCCCACCCACAAACAATTAACATCCCTCCACCCAGATAATAAATAAAAGAAACCCCACTAAAATCCCCACGCAACACTGAAAAATCCCGATACTCATCAACAATCCCGCAATAACAATCAAACCACTCCACACTAAATACACCAATACCTAAGATACAAAGAAGAATATAACCAACCACATACCCCAAAACAGACCAATCCCCCCACGACTCTGGGTATGGCTCAGCAGCAAGAGCAGCAGAATATGCAAATACCACTAACATGCCGCCCAAATAAATAAGAAACAGTACTAAAGAAATAAACGACCCACCATACCCTGCTAAAACCCCACAACCCCCAGCAGCTGCCAACACTAACCCTAAAGCAGCAAAATAAGGAGCAGGATTAGAAGCCACACCCAAAAACCCCAACACCAACATAACCAAAAAAAGAAAAATAAAATAACTCATAATTTCTACCCGGACTTTAACCGAAACCAATGATATGAAAAACCACCGTTGTAATTCAACTATAGAAACAATTAATGGCAAACCTACGAAAAACCCACCCACTTCTAAAAATTGCTAACGATGCCCTAGTGGATCTACCAACCCCATCCAATATTTCAGCATGATGAAATTTCGGCTCTCTCCTAGGACTATGCCTTATCTCCCAAATAGTTACAGGATTATTCCTAGCCATACACTACACATCAGACATCTCAACCGCATTCTCCTCAGTAGCCCACATTTGCCGAGACGTTAATTACGGATGATTAATCCGTAACTTACATGCAAACGGAGCCTCCTTCTTCTTCATCTGCCTCTACCTACACATTGCCCGAGGACTTTACTACGGCTCGTACCTTTATAAAGAGACATGAAACATCGGAGTTGTATTATTCCTATTAGTAATAATAACAGCATTCGTAGGATATGTACTTCCATGAGGACAAATATCATTCTGAGGCGCTACAGTAATTACCAACCTACTATCTGCCGTCCCATACGTGGGAGACTCCCTAGTACAGTGAATCTGAGGAGGCTTCTCAGTTGACAACGCTACATTAACCCGATTCTTCGCATTTCACTTCCTATTCCCATTTGTAGTTGCCGGCGCTACAATAATCCACCTCCTATTCCTTCATGAAACAGGATCAAACAACCCAGTAGGATTAAACTCCGACGCAGACAAAATCCCATTCCACCCATACTTCTCCTACAAAGACCTACTAGGATTCATCATCATACTAACCGCCCTAACAATACTTGCCCTATTCTACCCAAACCTTCTCGGAGACCCAGACAACTTCACCCCAGCAAACCCCATAGTCACACCACCACATATCAAGCCAGAATGATACTTCCTATTTGCCTACGCCATCTTACGATCAATCCCTAATAAACTTGGCGGAGTATTAGCTCTACTATCTTCTATCCTAGTCCTAATAGTAGTACCAATCCTTCACACCTCAAAACAACGAGGGCTTACCTTCCGACCAGCCTCACAACTTCTATTCTGAATCCTAGTAGCAGACATGTTAGTATTAACATGAATCGGGGGAATACCAGTAGAACACCCATATATTATCATTGGCCAAGTGGCATCAGTACTTTACTTCTCATTATTTTTAGTGCTGAACCCATTAGCAGGTTGACTAGAAAACAAAATAATAAATTGATAAGCCCTAGTAGCTTAATAGCCAAAGCATCGGTTTTGTAATCCGAAGATTGAAGATTAAAATTCTTCCTAGCGCTAAAAATTCAGAGAAAAAAGACTTTAACTTCCATCCTCAACTCCCAAAGCTGAGATCATAAATTAGACCACCCTCTGAAACATATATTATGGTTTAACACCATACCCTGTATGTACTATATTACATATTATGTATTATATTACATAAATACATATTCATCAGCACATTACATGAAAATGGACATAAAACATGATGTAAGTACTGAAAACAGCATGATATATTCGATAAATTAGTGTGAAAACAGGCAATATAAAAAATATCATCCCTTATCTAAAATGAATGAAACCATTAAAGATCAATAAATCAACAGACACTCATGTTTAAAATATAAAATATGGCACACGCCAATGAACTTTAACGGATACTAAAAATCAACATGAACTCCCAAACACATGAAGAAAAATTCCTTGCTTCAACCAACAATGGTACGACCAAAAATTTCTATGTTTCAATCAACAATTAAAGCAATAAACATTCAAATGTAGTAAGAAACCACCAACCAATATAAGTCTAGTGAATACGTTTATTGAAAAGTCAGGGACAATAATTGTAGGATAACATAAAATGAACTATTACTGGCATTTGGCTCCTATTTCAAGTTCCCACACAAGAAATCCGCATGGTCTGAACTGTGCCCGGCATTTGATTAATGGTGTAATACATTAAACTCGTTACCCACCAAGCCGAGCATTAATTCATAGGCATGTGGTATTTTTTTATAGGGTATCCTTTCATCTTACATGTAGAACACCTTCATAAAAGATATATCAAGGTAGAACATAATGTATTGATTCATGAATGTAATATAATTGAATGTTGGAAAGACATTAAATAAAGAATCGCATTAAAATATATCAGGTGCATAACACTTATTTATTTAACCCAAGTAATATTAAGACTCCCCCCCGCTAAATTTCCGTCAAACCCCCCTACCCCCCTTGCCCCTAACAACCTCATTATTTTCCTGTCAAACCCCTAAACCAGGCTAAAGTCGAAGGAAGCACATGCTCAATCTAAACCAAAACAAACAATACATTATTAAAAAACAAAAAAATAATGTATAG